GACAAGGAATGAAAATCTCCCTCTCGGTCTATGATACCTAAATGAAAGAAAAATCCGGATAAAACCCTTATTTATCTTAACCTTAGGTTAATTTACTTCGCCGAAAGGGAGCAAAATCGGTCGAACCCTTATTCTTATTAGTGTTGATTTTATTTTTGTTAGGTTTAAGTCTGACGAGAATAATATTCTACAACTAGCAATTCATTTATTTTCAAACCGACCCATTTACTATCTATTATTTGATTGACTAATCCTTTATATTGGAATGGTTGAAGAGTCAAATGGTTTGGCAATTCCTCATGAGGGGATGAATCGAGAGAATTTTGAATTAGAGCTTTAGATTTTTGTTCATCCCTCGCCGCAATAGTATCTCGGGGTTTGCAGCGATAACTCGGTATATTTACTATACGACCATTGACTAAAATATGTCTATGGTTAACTAATTGGCGAGCTCCCGGAATAGTCGGAGCCATACCCAAACGAAAAAGAATGTTATCCAGGCGCATTTCAAGTAATTGTAGTAAAACCTGACCTGTTGACCCTTTTGCCTTTCCGGCGATACGAACGTATTTAAGTAATTGTCGTTCTGTAAGACCATAATGAAAACGCAATTTTTGTTTTTCTTCTAGGCGAATACGATATTGGGATTTTTTCCCGGAACGCGATTGGTTTCTAAGATCACTTCCAGCTCTGGGCCTTTTATTAGTTAGCCCTGGTAAAGCCCCCAGGCGGCGTATTTTTTTGAAACGAGGACCTCGGTAACGCGACATAAAGACTCCTTCTTCTTATTTATATTTAATTATTAATTCTTATTGATGAAATTTCATTCTACAGAATAAACCTAAACTAAAAATGAACTAAATTCTAAATAAAGCGAAATTTAATGAAGTATTATTCTATTGTATTATTCTATTAAAGAATAATGAGATGAGTTGGATAAATATCCAGATCTTTATATTCTATATATAGAAAAAGAAAAGGATTCTTTTCGTGAGATAGTTGGAAATTCCTATCACATAATAAATCAATGGCTTTTGCCAAAAGAGGAAGACATTTTTTTTAATATTCTTTGATTTCAAAAATACATTATCAATCATGTAAAACATCGAATAAAATAAATAGAGAAAGGCCGACTATCGGAATCGAACCGATGACCATCGCATTACAAATGCGATGCTCTAACCTCTGAGCTAAGCAGGCTCACATAACATAAATTCGACATGCATAGGAATTCAATAAACTCTTAGAATCTTTGCTATTCACTATTATACTATTTAAATTCTTAGCTATTCATATTCGCTATTCATAATGAATATGAATATATTAAAAATGAATATGAATATATTAAAGAATAGAATATAGAATTTCAAATAACTGTTAAATATTATAGAACATAACAATTAATCTAGCGATATATAAACAATTAATCTAGCGATATATAATATAATTTCCATTTTTTTTATCACAATTAAATATTCTTTTTTTTATATGATTTGATTTTTGAATTCAAATCATACAAAAAAAAGAATCGACCGTTCAAGTATTCGAAATTTCGTGGGGAAATGAGTGGAAGAGAGACAGATGTATAGTGTATGTATCCACCTATATTGAATTGCGGATACAGAAATGATAAAATCGTTTTTGATTGGACCGAATATGAGCCTCCTATAGATATACAAGATGAAAGAAGATAGACAAGAAATCAAAGACAAAAAGGAGAAAACACTTTTTCGAGACAGGAATCGGTATCTATCTAATGAATTCAACGGTTAACGAAATCACAATGATATTTTCATCTCAAAAAGGGGGATATGGCGAAATCGGTAGACGCTACGGACTTAATTGGATTGAGCCTTGGTATGGAAACTTACTAAGTGATAACTTTCAAATTCAGAGAAACCCTGGAATTAATAAAAATGGGCAATCCTGAGCCAAATCACGTTTTCCGAAAACAAACAAAGGTTCAGAAAGCGAAAATAAAAAAGGATAGGTGCAGAGACTCGATGGAAGCTGTTCTAACGAATGGAGTTGATTGTCTTACATTAGTAGAGGAATCCTTCTATCGAAACTTCAGAAAAGATGAAGGATAAACCTGTATACATAATACAGAACAATTATTGTGAATCGATTCCATATTGAAGAAAGAATCGAATATTCATTGATCAAACCATTCACTCCATAATCTGATAATCTGAGAGATCTTTTGAAGAACTGATTAATCGGACGAGAATAAAGATAGAGTCCCGTTCTACATGTCAATACCGGCATCAATGAAATTTATAGTAAGAGGAAAATCCGTCGATTTCAAAAATCGTGAGGGTTCAAGTCCCTCTATCCCCAAAAAGACCATTCGGCTCCCTAATTCTTTATCGTATCCTTTTTATTTATCCTTTTTTCGTTAGGGGTTCAAAACTTCTTATCTTTCTCATTCACTACTCTTTATACAAATGGCTCTGAGCGGAAATGCTGTTCTCTCTTATCACATGTGATATATATGATA